CCCGGAAGCTTTTTTCAAATACAAAAAGGCAGTTTCGTCCCAGGAATTCGCAAATTAGAACAAGACTTCTTGATATACAAAATAACAAAGGACAAGTCAATGTTCACAAATTTCATTGGAAATGTGAAACACTTATACAAATCAAAATGCGGGAGAGAGAAAAAAGATGCAGGGTTCTTTGTCTGCTTGGCTGGTTAAACACGGGCTAGTTCATAGATCTTTGGGTTTTGATTACCAAGGAATAGAGACTTTACAAATAAAGCCCGAAGATTGGGATTCCATTGCTGTCATTTTATATGTATATGGTTACAATTATCTTCGTTCCCAATGTGCCTATGATGTAGCACCGGGCGGGCTATTAGCTAGTGTATATCATCTTACGAGAATAGAGTATGGTATAGATCAACCAGAAGAAGTATGTATAAAAGTATTTGCTCCAAGGAGGAATCCTAGAATTCCGTCTGTTTTCTGGGTTTGGAAAAGTGCGGATTTTCAAGAAAGAGAATCTTATGATATGTTGGGAATCTCTTATGATAATCATCCACGTCTGAAACGTATCTTAATGCCGAAAAGTTGGATAGGGTGGCCCTTACGTAAGGATTATATTGCCCCCAATTTTTATGAAATACAAGATGCTTATTGAATAATAAGAAACTAATCTTCAATGGTATAACTCCAGATAGTAAAAGAATATTTGTTTGTTCTCTTATAGATCCAGAGAGTTATTGAAATTTCATTTATATTATTATGGCTATATAGACTAAAAAAAGACAATTAGGGGATTCGTTGGATTCTCAATTTGGAAGATATTTATTTCCTACGAGTCGAGCTAATGCTAATAGGATAAACTAAACCAGTTCGGTGTCATAAACTTTGTACCGCGCACATAGCTTAGATGAGCTATAGAAAGTAACTTAAAAGGAAAGAACTGCAGAAATAGAATATGATATGAAAGAAAAAAAAAAAAAAGAAATACAAAGGGGATCGGAGTCTGTTTCTACTCCATCTGAAAGAAATCTTGAATATTCCCACCCTTCAACCCCACTATACTTTATAAGTCTTTTAACCAACTGATTGAACTTTTCGAATCTCTATGACGTATTAACATTCTTTTTGACCGAGAGGAGACACACTCTGAACAAATAAAAAAAAGAGAATCGAATTTTGTTCTTTTCCATATTTTACACTTTAGAATATATATTCTTTACTCATTCATATTAGAATATATATTCTTTACTCATATAAAAGGACGGGACTCTATATCCAGACACCTAGATAAATATGTATACTCTATAATGAATATACATATAATAAATATATATTATATGTTGGTCTATAGCAATTAATTTAATTAAGTTTAAGTTGTAAATATAGATACTCATAAACAAATTAATCATGTGCCGAGAACCAGATTTGAACTGGTGACACGAGGATTTTCAGTCCTCTGCTCTACCAGCTGAGCTATCCCGACCATTTCCGAACCATTTCCGATACACCATCTTCGTCATTTTACTAAACGACTTAGGTCTATGTCAATTTAAAAACGAGGATTTCGTACGTTTCTAATGTATGTGTATCATATCTATCACAACACTTGTGAAAAGCAAAAAAAAAAGTCAACCCAGATACATTTGTGAAAGAATCAAATGAACGAAAAAGATAAAGAATTTTTTTCTAAGATATATAGAGTCCCACGGATCTTTTTGGGGATAGAGGGACTTGAACCCTCACGATTTCTAAAGTCGACGGATTTTCCTCTTACTATAAATTTCCTTGTTGTCAATATTGACATGTAGAATGGGACTCTATCTTTATTCTCGTCCGATTAATCAGTTATCTATCAGACTATGGAGTACGTTATTTATTTATTTGATCAATTGATTTGATCAATTAATATTCGATCCTTTCTTCAACTTAGAATTGATTCAGAACAACTTTTTTATAAAAAAATGAAAAAAAAAAGATACAGGAAAAATATAGATACAGGTTTGGGTCGCTCGTCATTAATTATTTGTATTTGAGATAGTATTTCAGTACGTGGATCTATGTATATTAGTGTTATCTTTTATTTTATCACTTTATCTTTTCTGGAGTTTTAATAGAAGGATTCCTTTATGCAACGCAATCAACTCCATTTGTTAGAACAGCTTCCGTTGAGTCTCTGCACCTATCCTTTATTTATTCTGATTCTGTCTTTATGAACCTTTGTTGTTTTTTTTGTTTTCGAAAAACAGGATTTGGCTCAGGATTGCCCATTTTTTATTCCAGGGTTTCTCTGAATTTGAAAGTTATCACTTAGTAAGTTTCCATACCAAGGCTCAATCCAATTAAGTCCGTAGCGTCTACCAATTTCGCCATATCCCCCCCCTCTGTTATTTGTTTTGAGATTAAGATCTTATTATTATGTCATGCCCTTTTTTTCTTTCATTTTTCTTCTACCGGAACTGTAGAATTCATTAGATACTGATTCCTGTAAAAGTCTTTCTTTCCTCTTATTTTCCTCTTTTTTTATTTGATTTCTTATCTATTCTCTTTCATCTCTATCGTAGAACCATATTTGGTCTAATCAGAAATGATTCTATCATTTCTGTATCCACAATTCAATATGGATGTATATATATAGCATATTTTTTCTATATTATACCATATTTTTCCTATATGCCTCTCCTTCTATCATTTTGATCATGCAATTTGGAATACTCGAAGGGTCAATTCTTTTCTTTTAATTCTTTATCTTTTACATTATATATATATATTATTTCTTTTCTACATTCATATTAATTCTGAATAACTAAGAATGAAAAGTTAATAGCTAAGATTCTTGCAGTTTACTAAATTCCTATGGATGTACAATTTATGTTATGCGAGCCCGCTTAGCTCAGAGGTTAGAGCATCGCATTTGTAATGCGATGGTCATCGGTTCGACTCCGATAGCTGGCTTTTTTCTATTTGTTTGAGTTTTTACGTGATTGATAATGTCTTTTTTAAATTAAAGTGAAAAGACTTCTTTCTTTTTTTCCAAAGGTTACCGATTATTATGTCGTAGGAATGTAAAGTTCTAAAGAATTGTTAGAGTAGTTAAATCTCCGCAAAACAAATCAAGAAAAAGAAAAGGACCCTTCTCTTTTCCTATATACATTCTTTGTGTATATATAAGGTATATATAAGAAAGTTCGAATATTAATACAATCCATCTCAGTATTCTTTATAGTATAATTCGAATACTTCAGTAGACTTGACTTCATTTATTATATTTATCCTTTAGTTCTAGTTCAGTTTGAATTTAGGTTTATGTAATTTCAATAAAATAGGGCAAATTAGGAGTATTTATGTCACGTTACCGAGGACCTCGTTTCAAAAAAATACGCCGTTTGGGGGCTTTACCGGGATTAACTAGTAAAAGTCCTATAGCCAGGAGTGCTTTTTCGCGCTCTGGTAAAAAATCTCAATATTGTATTCGTTTAGAAGAAAAACAAAAATTGCGCTTTCATTATGGTCTTACAGAACGACAATTACTGAAATACGTTCGTATCGCGGCAAAAGCCAAAGGACCGAAGGGTCGGGTTTTACTACAATTACTTGAAATGCGTTTGGATAATATCCTTTTTCGATTAGGTATGGCGTCAACTATTCCTCAAGCCCGCCAATTAGTTAATCATAGACATATTTTAGTTAATGGTCGTATAGTCGATATACCAAGTTATCGCTGCAAACCCCAAGATCTTATTACAGTGAAGGATGAACAAAAATCGAAAGATATGATTCAAAATTCTCTTGATTCATTCCCCCAGGAGAAATTGCCAAAACATTTGACTCTTCACCCATTCCAATATAAAGGATTGGTCAATCAAATAATAGATAGTAAATGGGTTGGTTTGCAAATAAATGAATTGCTAGTCGTAGAATATTATTCTCGTCAGACTTAAACCTAACTAAAAAAAGAGGGGTTGTTCGGACAATTTTGCCCCAATCACCCAAGTCATAAGTAAAGAAATCTAAAGTAAAGAGTAAAGTAAGGGGTTGATCGGAGGATTATCCCCTATTGATATATCATAGAATGATATGGGTATTTTCATCCCTTGCCTAGTCTTTCCAGAGAAATTCGGATTCGGGATAAAGAATCCATATCAAGGAAAGGTCGAACTCTTGGAATAAAGGTATCCGTTATTATGTGATTTGATACGTTGTGGTCAGTCACATTGAGAATTTTGATGAAGGTACGGAAAGAGAGGGATTCGAACCCTCGGTAAACAAAAGCCTACATAGCAGTTCCAATGCTACGCCTTGAACCACTCGGCCATCTCTCCTACATAATGATTATGGCCCAGAAAGCGAGTGAATCGCGAGTCATTTCTATTAGATTAGATGTTGGATAGGTACAGTACGCCCTATTCATTCTAACTAGAAAAAACTCTAAAAATAGAATAGAAACCTTTTAATCAAAACAAAAAAACATTATCTTTATACTCCCAAGGAAATGCTTTTTTGTTGTTTTTATGAAAAAGTTTTTCATAAAAACAATACAATATAGATATATATCTATCAATAAAGATATATATCTATTCATGTCATGTTTGCGAAGATGGCTTTCCTCTCTTTTTCTGATATCTATACTGGCTTAAATCAAGGGATTGGAACAAATCGAACGGGCGGTCTATCTATCTTTTTTTTTATGAGTTAAGTCCATTTTTATGTTATTTCGTACTCTACAATTACTTTTTTGCGGGATCGTTTTCTCCCGAGAGGTAATTAAAAGGAATTAAAAAGTGGATTGCTACCTATGCCTAGATCGCGGATAACTGGAAATTTTATTGATAAGACCTTTTCAATTGTAGCCAATATATTATTACGAATAATTCCGACAACTTCAGGAGAAAAAGAGGCATTTACCTATTACCGAGATGGTGTGATTTGATTTTTTTTTATTGACCACTGTCAAGTCTTAAGAGAAAGGCACATTGGCCGGGATAAAAAGATTTGAAAGAGCTCTACGTTTGTTGAAGGTGAAGTTTCTAAAAAAACAATTCCTTCTGTCGTGTATCCTCTCGATTAATGCAGCCTCAAATGCTTCAATTGTCGATTAGAGCATTGAGCGAAAGGTTACGCCTATGGCTTGGGTTATGTATTTCCGATTAACCCTACTCCTACTTTATTAGTACCAATAGGCGGCATAAAGGAAGAAAAGAAGCACTACGCTTAGGAATCAACAAAACGAAACCTTTGTTAGAAATTATCCCTTTTCCTTATTGGGATCGGGACTAAGAAGAATGGTTGGGACAACGAATATCCATCTCATTCGTACTTTGGATACCCGTATAGCCATCGAAGACTGTTGAAGTGACTAATTTCTAGAAATTTAAGGGGCGTTGAGGACAAAGAAATTGTTGGAGTTAACTTAACATTTTTATCTAGTACCAACATCTTTGATGTTAAGACAAGACCTTTTGCCGGAAGGTTGGCTAGAAATTTCTTGTAAAAACACTAGTCCCGTTCAGTTCATAATGAGAATATTTCACTCCTTTTTCCTTTTTGGTATTTAGGCTAGTCTCATTATGCACATAAAGGAGGAGCCGTATGAGATGAAAATCTCATGTACGGTTCTGGAACGGAGATTCTTTGAATCGAATGACGACCGTAACGGATGTCTGCTCAATCCGAAGGAAATTACGCGGAAGCTTTACAGAATTATTATGAAGCTATGCGACTAGAAATTGATCCCTATGATCGAAGTTATATACTCTATAATATAGGCCTTATTCACACAAGTAATGGAGAACACACAAAAGCCTTGGAATATTATTTTCGGGCACTAGAGCGAAACCCCTTCTTACCACAAGCTTTTAATAATATGGCCGTGATCTGTCATTACGTGCGACTATCTCTACTATAGAAAGAACAGAAAGAGAAAAAAAATCTACTAGTAAAAAAAAGAGGCTTTCTACAAAAAAGAGGCTTTCTACATATGCATCGTCCAAAACAACGATTTTTATCAGCTGTAGAAAAGAAAGAAACTTCATAGAAATCTAAATATGAAGAAAGATGCCGCGATACTTTATTCTATGGATAAAGGATCTAATTGATAGAGGAAGCACCGTAAAGATCAATTAGCGAGATTTTTGGTCGATACAATAAGAACTGCTTACCTATGTCATAATATGAGACAAAAGTTCGGAATCCACTTATGTAACGGAGTTGGCCCCCTGAAAGATTAAGCAGCGGTGTAGCATCAGATCCCAAAGATAGTAAGTCTTTTCTTTCTTATGAGGGAAGGTCTTTTTCAAAAATTCTATAGAAATTGATATATGAAATCGAGATAGTTACCTTTCAAAAAATTCGAATGAAAATAAAAAAATTTCGAATGATAGTAGAACGCCTATGCGTTATTCTGCTGAAGGTGGGAGAAAAGATAAAACGGATTATTAAGCAAATAAAAATTCAAGTTTGAAACTCATGTAATTAACTTCTTTTGATTAACTAAAAAAAGGGACATCAAAAGAGTTGACTGCTGAGCCGTATGAGGTAGGAAACCCTCAAGTACGGTTCTAAGGGAAGGAATTGACTGGCCTATTCCGACCGAGGAGAACAGGCCATTCAACAGGGAGATTCTGAAGTTTCGGAAGCTTGGTTCGATCAAGCCGCGGAGTATTGGAAACAAGCTATAGCACTTACTCCTGGAAATTATATTGAAGCGCAGAATTGGTTGAAGATCACAAGACATTTTGAATAAAATATTCGAATAAGATAAGAGCATTCCCTTTCTATTTCTTTATTTTTTTGCTAATTATTATTAATTATTATAATTAATTATTATATTTTAATTATTATATATTAATAATTATATTATATATTAATATATATTTCCATTTTATTATTGAATATTTTTCGATTTTAGAATATTCAATAAGTTTGAGTATTTGTTAGATTTTGATATTGCTTATCATTTTATGATATTGCTTATCATTCTATCATATAGCTTATCATTTTATAATGTATATTTAGATAATGTAATGAATTTCGTCTAATTTATTGTTTGTTGTCCCCATTAATCAAATAAAACGAATCATTTGTATGGGACAATTAAAGAATTTTATGAATTTCATTATACCCCTTCTAAGATTGTTCCGTTTGTCTGGTATTTCATAGGAATAAAATGAAAATAAAAGGATACATAGATGCAGACAGTAGAAAGTAGAAAATAGAGATTTTCTTTCATTTTAGAGATTTTTTTCTGTTATTAAAAGGAATAAAAGGTGATACTATATGAATACCTAAATTTCAATACGGAGACGTATTTTAGTAATGAATAATGACTTCTCGTCTGATTTGGAATAGAGTAATTAGAATAGTAATATGTTTTATGTAAATGGCCCCATCTAGGAACTTTGAATTAAGATAGGAATACACTCGGTTGCACAAAAAAATTGTTTGTGCATCCATATCCATTCGAAGCTCGGAAAGGTCCGGTCTGTCCGTTGAGCGCCCCGTGGCTATGTCATTTGG